ACGAATAAATGATTATTTTCTACTAACCATAAGGACATTGGGACACTTTACTTTATTTTTGGAGCTTGATCAGGAATGGTAGGTACTTCTCTTAGAATATTAATTCGAACAGAGTTAGGAAACCCAGGATCTCTGATTGGAGATGACCAAATCTATAACGTTATTGTAACTGCTCATGCATTCATTATAATTTTCTTTATAGTTATACCTATTATAATTGGAGGATTTGGAAACTGACTCGTGCCCTTAATATTAGGGGCTCCTGATATAGCGTTCCCTCGAATAAACAATATAAGATTTTGACTTTTACCACCATCCCTTACTCTTCTGCTAATGAGAAGAATTGTAGAAAGAGGAGCAGGTACAGGATGAACAGTTTACCCCCCACTGTCATCTAATATCGCTCACGGAGGATCTTCAGTTGATCTTGCAATTTTTAGTCTACATTTAGCAGGAATTTCCTCAATTCTTGGTGCAGTAAACTTTATTACAACGGTTATTAATATACGGCCACAAGGAATAACATTCGATCGAATACCCCTGTTTGTATGAGCAGTAGTAATTACTGCAGTTCTTCTTTTACTTTCGCTTCCTGTACTTGCTGGAGCAATTACAATACTTTTAACTGATCGAAACATTAATACCTCATTCTTTGACCCTGCAGGAGGGGGAGATCCTATCCTTTACCAACACTTATTTTGATTCTTTGGGCATCCAGAAGTTTATATTCTTATTCTTCCAGGATTTGGAATAATTTCTCATATTATTAGACAAGAAAGAGGAAAAAAGGAGGCATTTGGAACCTTAGGAATAATTTATGCAATAATAGCAATTGGCCTACTTGGATTTGTCGTTTGAGCTCATCATATATTTACAGTAGGAATAGATGTTGACACTCGTGCTTATTTTACTTCAGCAACAATAATTATTGCTGTACCTACAGGAATTAAAATTTTTAGGTGATTAGCAACCCTTCATGGAACTCAAATAAATTACAGCCCTTCAATAATATGAGCACTTGGATTTGTTTTCCTATTTACAGTAGGGGGACTTACAGGAGTAATTTTAGCTAATTCTTCTATTGACATTATACTTCATGATACATACTATGTTGTAGCTCATTTCCATTATGTTTTATCAATAGGAGCAGTATTTGCAATTATAGGAGGATTAGTACACTGATTCCCTCTATTTACAGGACTGACCTTAAATATAAAGCTTTGCAAGGCTCAATTTTTTACAATGTTTGTAGGCGTAAACCTAACATTTTTTCCCCAACACTTTTTAGGATTAAGAGGAATGCCTCGACGATACTCTGATTACCCTGATGCTTACACAATATGAAATATTATTTCATCAATTGGCTCAGTAATCTCTCTTATTGGAGTAATATTTTTAATCTATATTATTTGAGAGAGATTTTCTGCTTCACGAAAAACTCTTGTTCCCTTAAATCTTCCTTCATCAATTGAATGACTACAAAATACCCCTCCAGCTGAACATAGATATTCTGAATTGCCAATATTATCTTCATCATTCTAATATGGCAGATTAGTGCAATGGACTTAAACCCCGTACATAAAGTTTATGACTTTTTTTAGAAAAAGCAACATGAAAACTCCTACTCCTTCAAGACAGGGCCTCTCCTTTAATAGAGCAATTGTCATTCTTTCATGACCATACCCTATTAATTCTAGTTATTATTACAATTCTTGTAGGACAAATAATAGCAGGCCTTTTTTTTAATAAATTAACTCATCGATTTCTCCTAGAAGGACAAACAATTGAACTAATCTGAACAGTCTTACCAGCTATCACTCTTATTTTCATTGCTCTTCCCTCTTTACGATTAATTTATATTCTTGATGAAACCAATAATCCAATAATTTCAATTAAAGCAATTGGGCATCAATGATATTGATCATATGAATATTCAGATTTCAAAAACATTGAATTTGATTCATATATAATCCCAATAGCAGAAATAAAGGACTATAATTTTCGACTATTAGATGTAGATAATCGAATAGTAATCCCATTTTTATCTCAAATTCGAATACTAATTTCAGCAGCAGATGTAATTCATTCTTGAACAATCCCCTCTTTAGGAGTTAAAGTAGATGCTACTCCTGGACGTCTGAATCAAGTAAGATTTATTTCAACACGATCCAGACTCCTTTACGGACAATGTTCAGAAATTTGTGGAGCAAATCATAGATTCATGCCTATTGTCGCTGAAAGAATTTCTCCTTCTTTCTTTATTAAATGAATTTCTAAAATAATTGAAATCTCATTAGATGGCTGAAAGTAAGTAATGGTCTCTTAAACCATCCTATAGTATATTAACAAATACTTCTAATGAAAAATTTAGTTAAATAATAACATTAACTTGTCAAGTTAAAGTAAATATTCAAATATTAATTTTTAATTCCTCAAATAGCACCATTAAATTGATTATCCTTAATAATTATATTTATTATAGTCCTAATTTTATTTAACATCTTAAACTACTATTCTTTTTCTAGAACTAAAAAATCATTAAAACAAAAACAATTTAAAACTCCTGTAACTAACTGAAAATGATAGCAAACCTATTCTCATCTTTTGACCCATCTACAAATTGAAGAACATCCTTAAATTGAATAAGAACAGTAATTGGAATTTTAGTTATTCCTTCAACATTTTGATTCATTCCATCACGATTAAACATTTTATGAACAAAAATTACTATAGCTCTCCATAAAGAATTTAAAACTCTAATTGGCCCAAAAATCAAGGGATCAACTATTATATTTATTTCTCTTTTCAGATTAATTTTATATAACAACTTCTTAGGATTATTCCCCTATATTTTTACAAGAACAAGACATATAGCAATAACATTGACATTAGCCTTACCACTCTGACTGTCCTTTATACTTTTTGGATGAATTAACAATACAATTCATATATTTGCCCATCTTGTCCCTCAGGGCACACCTCCTGTCCTTATACCCTTCATAGTATGTATTGAAACAATTAGAAATGTTATTCGACCAGGAACACTAGCAATTCGTCTATCAGCTAATATAATTGCAGGACATTTATTAATAACTCTCCTTGGAAACACGGGGACAATCCTATCGACATATATAATTAATATCTTATTAATTGTACAAATTATACTTCTTTTACTAGAATCTGCCGTAGCAATTATCCAGTCTTATGTATTTGCAGTCTTAAGAACTTTATACTCAAGAGAAGTAAGCTAATGACCCATAAAAATCACCCATTCCACTTAGTTGATGTAAGACCGTGACCTATTTTAGGATCTTTAAGAGCATTAATTTTAATATCAGGAATTATCAAATGATTCCATTTCTTTGATAATACACTCCTAATAATCGGTGCAATCTCCATATTATTAATTATATATCAATGATGACGAGATATCTCTCGAGAAGCGACATTCCAAGGCCATCACACCTATATAGTAACCATAGGATTACGGTGAGGGATAATCTTATTCATTACATCTGAAGTATTCTTTTTCATTTCATTTTTTTGAGGGTTCTTCCATAATAGACTTGCCCCAACAGTGGAAATCGGAATAATTTGACCTCCAAAAGGAATTCAAACTTTTAACCCAATTCAAATCCCCTTACTTAACACCTTAATTCTATTAACATCAGGCCTTACAGTCACTTGAGCTCACCACAGACTAATAGAAAATAGCGCTAAACAAGCTACCCAAGGACTTTTATTAACTGTACTTCTTGGACTTTACTTTTCTATTTTACAAGGATATGAATATTATGAATCATCATTCTCAATTTCTGACTCTGCCTACGGATCATCATTCTTTGTGGCAACAGGATTCCATGGAATTCATGTCATCATTGGAACAACCTTTTTATTAATTTGCTTACTCCGTCATCTTAATAATCACTTCTCTCAAATTCATCATTTCGGGTTCGAAGCAGCTGCATGATACTGGCATTTTGTTGACGTAGTTTGATTATTCCTTTACATTTCAATCTATTGATGAGGTAGATATTTATATAGTATAAAAATTATTTTTGACTTCCAATCAAAAGATCTATAAAATAGTATAAATAATTCTTTCTTTACTAATTACAGCTATAATTATTATAATAATTTCTATTCTACTAATTATTATTCTTAATTTTACTTCAAAAAAAACAATTTTAGATCGGGAAAAAAGATCTCCATTTGAGTGTGGATTTGACCCTAAATCACCTACTCGATTACCATTCTCTCTACATTTCTTCTTAATTGCTATCATCTTTTTAATCTTTGATGTAGAAATTACTCTCTTATTCCCACTCATTATTTCCATAAAACACAATAATATATTAATCTACTTCATTGTTTTAATTTCATTCTTAATTATTCTTCTAGTAGGACTATTTCACGAATGAAAGCAAGGAGCCCTAGAATGAACAAACTAGGATAATAGTTAACTATAACATTTAATTTGCATTTAAAAATCATTGATTTAATCAATTTATCTTAAATAAGAAGCAAAAAATTGCATTTAGTTTCGACCTAAAAATATGATTAAAATTAATCCTTATTTTTAATTGAAACCAAAATAGAGGTATGTCACTGTTAATGGCAATAATGAATTTTATATTCCAATTAAAGAAATATTATAAAAAATAAGCTTCTAACTTAATTATAAAGCATTAAATTGTTTGTATTTCTATTTATATAGTTTAAAAAAAAACATTACATTTTCAATGTAAAATTAATTAATTTTTATAAATACTTAAAAACTAAAAGTTTCCTTAATATCTTCAATATTATGCTCTTAATATAAGCTATTTAAGTACAATAATATAATAACTACTAGCCATATAACCATTAAAATAAAAAAAATTTTAATTCTATTATATATAAAAACCTGAGCTATTTTAGAAGAATTAATCAATGAAAAATAAATTTTTTGAGCACCAAAATATTCAGTTCATCCTTGGTCTAATCTCTTATAAAGAACTGAGCCCCCAACAATAGGATAAAAATTAATCCCAAAAGTTGAAATTACAGGTATATTTCATATTCCAGAAAAAAACCAAGACAGTCTATAAAATCGTAAAGATAAATTATCAAAACTTAAAGAAAACTTTGACATTTCATATCCTACTCAAGCTCCAATAATAATCATCAATAAAGCTATAATCTTCAAAGAAAACGGTAAAATAATAGTGTAAGGACAAGGAAATATAATCCATCCTAACAATCTTCCTATAAAAACTACTAAAAAAATTAACCCTCTTATACCCTTTAATATAGTAAAACCTCTCTCTGAAATTCCTCTTATTGCTAATTGATTATTATCTCCAACACATGTATAATAAACCAAACGAAAACTATAACAAACAGTCAGGCCCACAGAAACATAAAAAATAAAATAAATATAAAAATTCAAATATCCTATTGATATAATCTCAACAATTAAATCCTTAGAATAAAATCCTCTAAGAAAAGGTAAACCACATAAAGATAAATTTCTAATATTCAAATAAGCACAAGTTAATGGTATTAATTTAATTAGACCACCTATATAACGAATATCTTGAAAATTACCTAAATTATGAATTACATTTCCAGCACACATAAATAATAAAGCCTTAAATAATGCATGAGTAAGTAAATGAAAAAAGGCTAACTTATATCTCCCTAAAGCTAAAATTCTTATTATTAAACCCAGTTGACTTAAAGTAGATAAAGCAATAATTTTTTTTAAATCAAATTCAAATCTTGCCCCCAACCCCGACATAAATATTGTTATTCTCGAAATAAATAATAAAAAATAAGTTAATGTTCTCCCAAACGCATAATTAAAACGAATTAATAAATATACACCTGCTGTAACCAATGTAGAAGAATGAACAAGAGAAGAGACAGGTGTAGGAGCTGCTATAGCTGCAGGAAGCCAAGAAGAAAATGGAATCTGAGCTCTCTTAGTTATTGCAGCCAAAAGAACTAAATAAGTAATAATTTCCATATACGTATCCCCCTTCAATTCCTCCAAATAAAAAATATAATTTCATCTACCATAATTTAACATTCATGCAATAGCTATAAGTAAAGCAACATCACCAATTCGATTTCTCAATGCAGTTAACATTCCAGCATTATAAGACTTTACATTCTGATAGTAAATAACTAAACAATAAGAAACCAACCCTAAACCATCCCAACCTAATAAAATCCTAATTAAATTAGGACTAATAATAAGCAACATTATTGATAAAACAAACATTACTACCAACATAATAAAACGATTCAAATTTAAATCTCCCTCCATATACTCTCGCCTATAATAAATTACTATACCCGAAATAAATAAAACAAAACTCATAAATAACATAGATATTCAATCAAAAAGAATAGTTATAACAACAGAGCTAGAATTAATTATCAATAAATTTAACTCCAAAAAATAAGTTAAATCCATAACTATAAAATAAATTCTAACAAAAAAAAAAGACAGCCTTAAAAAGACAAAAAAATAAGAATAAACCAAACAAATATTTAATATTACTTAAAATACTAAAGTATATCTCTGACTCCACAAATCAAAATTTTTCTTAAACTATTTAAATATACTCATAATCTTAGGTAATCTCCTGATAAAACTAATAAATTTAATGGAAATCAGTGTATCATCAACAACAAATACTCTCGAACTCTACAAGAAAAAAATGAATAATAACCTGAGTAATAAAACCCATGCTGACTATAAGAATATAAAAACAAAGAGTAAACAGCCCCAAAAAAAGAAATTAATATAAGAAAAAATATATTTAAATTTCTAAATCCTAAAATTCTATTAATTAATATAATTTCCCCCAAAAGATTTAAAGAAGGTGGTGCAGCCATATTTGAAGATACTAATAAAAACCATAATAAAGATAATCTTGGCATTAAATTAATCAACCCCTTATTAATATACAAACTTCGGCTCATTAATCGTTCATAAGAAATATTTGCTAAACAAAATAATCCTGAAGAACATAAACCATGAGCTACTATTATAGCTAGTGAACCGCCAAAGCCTCAGTAATTTAAAGTTATAATACCTGCCAAAACTAAGCCTATATGAGATACAGAAGAATATGCAATTAAAGACTTTATATCTCTTTGCCGTAAACAAATTAAAGAAACATAAAAACCCCCAACAAGTCTAATTCTAATAAAAAAAATATTAATTTGTATACCAACTAAAGTAAAAATAACTATCAATCGTATTATCCCATAGCCCCCTAACTTCAATATAATACCTGCTAAAATTATTGATCCCGATACAGGTGCTTCTACATGTGCCTTAGGAAGTCATAAATGAACAAAAAACATAGGAATTTTAATAAAAAATACAAAATTAATAAGTAAATAAATTACTAACCTTTCAACATTCCCATTAAAAAAAAAATAATGCAAAGAATCAAAACAATTATAACAAAAAAATAAAGAAATCATTATTGGCAAAGAAGCCAATAAAGTATAAAACAGTATATAAACACCGGCCTGTAAACGTTCAGGCTGATAGCCTCAACCTATAATTAAAATTAAAGTAGGAATTAATCTAATTTCAAAAAAAATATAAAAAATAAAAACATTTAAAGAACTAAAAGTAAAATACAACCTAATTATTAAACAAAGAACAACAAATAAGAAAGTATTATACCAATTATTTTTTAAATAAATCTTTTCTCTAGCTATTAACATCAATCTACAAATTCAAAAACTAAGTAAAATTAAAATATAAGACAATAAATCAACCCCGAACTCACCTGAAATTCTAGAAAACATGTTTATTAAAGAAAAATTCATCAAAAAAACAAATCTTAGTAGTAATCAAATTAATTGATTAAATCAAAACCTCCCATAAAAAGATAAAGGAATCATTATAATTAAAGCAAATAAAATCTTTATCATAAAACATTAAACCTTTGAAAGTAATCATTTCCATGAGTTCGAATCAAAGAAACTAAAATTGATAAGCCTAAAACACCTTCACAAACTCTAAAAGTTAAAAAAATTATTGAAAAAAAATACTCGTTTCCGACCTGACTTAAATAAAAAAACATCAAATAATAAACAGATAAAACAACAAACTCTAATCTTAAAAGTATTAATAACAAATGCTTACGTTTTATTCTAAATATAAATAACCCACAAAGAAATATTAACAAACCAACAAACTTATATATTAACACTAGTTTTTGTAATTTAAAAAAAATATTAGTCTTGTAAACTAAAAATAAGTCCCAACTTTAAAAACATCAAGAAAAGAAAAAATCCTATCATTAATCTCCAAAATTAATATTTTATAATTAAACTACTTCTTGAAATTATTTCTATTCTTTTAACAGTCAGAGTATTAATATCCCTACTATTCATTATAATAAACCATCCTCTTTCAGCAGGGGTAATTCTTCTTATAAATACAATTACAATTAGTTTAATTACAGGAAATTTAAATCAAAATTTTTGATTCTCATATATTCTATTTTTAATCCTAATTGGAGGAATATTAATTTTATTTATATACATAACAAGAATTGCCTCAAACGAAAAATTCAAAACCAACATATTCCTACTAACAATTATTATTCCCTCCCCCCTAATCACATGAATAATTAACAATTCAATTAAATCCACAATTAATAACAACGAAACTTTAATACTAAACGAAGAAATCAATATAAATACGTCATTAATTAAATACATTAATCTTCCATTAAGAGGAACTTTATTATTTCTTATAATTTATCTACTTTTAACTCTAATCGCAACTGTAAAAATTACTAGATTCAAACAAGGATCACTTCGACAAATAAACTAATGAAAATACCAATACGAAAAACATCCCCTCTATTTAAAATCATAAATAATTCATTGATTGATCTTCCATCACCATCAAATATCTCTACATTGTGAAATTTTGGATCTTTACTAGGATTATGCTTAGTAATTCAAATCATTACAGGAGTATTTCTAGCCATGCACTATTGTCCAAACATCGATATAGCATTTAACAGAGTAGCACACATTTGTCGAGATGTTAATCAAGGATGACTAATTCGAACATTACACGCAAATGGGGCATCATTCTTCTTTATTTGTATCTATTTACATGTAGGTCGAGGAATATATTATAGATCTTATAACCTTATTCATACATGAATAGTTGGAGTAACAATTCTATTCCTAGTTATAGCCACAGCATTCCTTGGGTACGTCCTACCTTGAGGACAAATATCTTTTTGAGGCGCAACAGTAATTACTAATCTTCTATCTGCAATCCCATACTTAGGAATAAATATTGTACAATGACTTTGAGGAGGGTTCGCAGTAGATAACGCCACACTAACTCGATTCTTCTCTTTCCATTTTCTTTTACCCTTTATTGTTGCCGCAATAGTAATAGTACACCTACTTTTCCTCCACCAAACAGGATCTAATAATCCTCTTGGTCTAAATAGAAACATTGATAAAATCCCCTTCCACCCATATTTCTCATTCAAAGATATTCTAGGTTTCCTAATTATATTAACAATACTAGTTATTCTATCTCTTACAAACCCTTACATACTTGGAGACCCTGATAATTTTGTTCCAGCCAATCCTTTAGTTACACCTGTTCATATTCAACCAGAATGGTATTTTCTATTTGCTTATGCTATCTTACGTTCAATTCCAAATAAACTTGGGGGAGTAATTGCCTTAGTAATATCAATTGCAATCCTTTATATTCTACCATTCTCAAACAAAAAAAAATTTGCAAGAAATCAATTTTACCCTGCAAATAAATCCCTCTTCTGAATTATAGTAATTTTAGTAATTTTACTAACATGAATTGGAGCACGACCAGTAGAAGATCCTTTCATTATTACTGGGCAAACCCTTACAGTCTTATACTTTTTATACTACATTATTAACCCTTTAACATACTGATTATGAGATAACATCATCAACTAACTAATGAACTTGAACAAGTATATATTTTGAAAATATATAAAAGAAATAACAACTTTCTATTAGTTTTACTAGATTTTATTAACTATAGAAAAAGGGCAAAAATTGCCATCTTTAATCTAAAAAAAAAAATTAAATAATTTAATGATCTAGGTAAGAAACTCTTTCAAGCAAGATACATTAATTTATCATATCGAAAACGAGGTAAAGTTCCACGAACCCAAATCCAAAAAAAAGAAACAAATACCAGCTTAATAAAAAATATAAATGAATATAAATTACCGCCTAAAAACAAAATAACACAAATTATTCTTATAAATAAAATTCTTGCATACTCAGCCAAAAAAATTATAGCAAATCTTCCTCTTCTATATTCTACATTAAACCCAGAAACAAGCTCAGACTCACCTTCAGCAAAATCAAAAGGAGTACGATTAGTTTCAGCTAAACAAGAAATAATTCACATAAAACATAAAGGAAAACATAAAAATAAAAACCAACAATAATCCTGATAAACAATAAAATCCGCTACATTTAAACTTAAAATTAAAAAAATAAAAGATATTAAAATTAAAGCAAGTCTTACCTCATAAGAAATAGTCTGAGCAACAGACCGCAATCCCCCTAATAAAGAATAAGAAGAATTAGAAGACCACCCAGCCATTATAATTGTATAAACTCTTAATCTTGAAACACTGAGAAAAAATAATAAAGACAAATTAAAATTTAAATATACTGATAAAAAAGGTATACACATTCAAAGAAATAAAGCAAGAAATAAATTTATTACAGGAGAAAAATAATAAATTATAAAATTAGATATAAATGGAAAAGTTTGCTCCTTAGTAAACAACTTCACTGCATCGCTAAAAGGTTGTAATAACCCTATAAACCCTACCTTATTAGGTCCTTTCCGAATCTGAATATATCCCAAAACCTTCCGTTCTAATAAAGTTAAAAAAGCCACACCAATTAATACACAAACCACCAAAATAACCATTGAAACTAAAATTAAAATTAAATCCTTAATAACCAATATTACTTGTAACAAAAGTTACATAAAAAGATTCTAAATCTATCGCACTAATCTGCCAAAATAATAATAATAATCAAAAAATAAAATTTTATTTGAATAATTGGTCCTTTCGTACTAAAATATTCCAATTAATAAAAGATAGAAACCAACCTGGCTCACACCGGTTTAAACTCAGATCATGTAAAATTTCAAAGGTCGAACAGACCCAATATTTCAGCTACTACACCAAAAATAAATTTTAATCCAACATCGAGGTCGCAAACTTTTTCATCAATAAGAACTTTCAGAAAAAATTACGCTGTTATCCCTAAGGTAATTTAATCTTGTAATCTAAAAAATAGGATCATAGACTCATTAATCAATGTAAATATAATAAAAAGTTAAACAAATTTTCATGTCGCCCCAACAAAATACCTCTAAAAATAAAATATTATTAAAATCCTTAAAAATCTTACTCTATAGGCATTAAACTCTAAAGGGTCTTCTCGTCTTTCTAAAAAATTTAAGCTTTTTCACTTAAAAATAAAATTCTAAAACATCTAATTCAAGACAGTTAATTTTTCATCGAACCATTCATTCCAGCTCCTAATTAAGAAACTAATGATTATGCTACCTTTGTACAGTCAATATACTGCAGCCATTTAATTAATCATTGGGCAGGTCTGACCTTAAATTATAACTCAAAAGGCCATGTTTTTAATAAACAGGTGAAAATTATAATTGCCGAGTTCCTTGAAATAGCCTTATAAATATAAAATAATTAAACATAAAATTATACTAATTTAATCATAATTACTAAACAAAAATCGTTTAAGTTAAAATCTTAATATAAAAGTTAAAATAAATATAAATCAAATAACAAAAAGATAAATTAAAACATCCTTTAATTGGTGAAAAATTCTAATCCTACAAATCAATTAAATAAAAATATTTTTAACATTATATTTAAAAGCTTATCCCCTTAAATATTAATCAGTAAAAAAATCAAACTTAAAATTAAAAAAGAGCCTAATTACTAATTAAATTAAATTTATTTCTTAAGAAACCAGATATATTCAAAAACGAATAACGTTTCATTACTATAATAAAATTATAAATACTCATTCCACAGTAAAATATATAATATCATAGCTCTTTTGAATTCGGGAAAAATCAAAAATAATTTATAATTTAATCAACCCTGATACACAAGGTACAACAAACAAAATCTTCTTTTAAAAATTTCAAAAAATTCTTTCTCAATACTCTTAACTATCACAAAAAATATTTTTTCAAACAAAAATAATAAAAATTAACATTCTTCTAATAAAAGCAAATAAATAATAAAATAAAATAACCTAGTAAATTCAAATTAAATTGAATCTCACAATTAACTTTTTAATGTAAATAAAATGCTTATACCAAGCTCTAATTTGTTCATTCCAGGCTCATTTTCCAATAAGCCTACTTTGTTACGACTTATTCCATCTTAAAATGAAAGCGACGGGCGATATGTGCATATTTTAGAGCTAAGTCAGTCTCCAAAAATAAAAAACTTACTATCAAATCCATTTTATTTTGAATATTTAATAAACAAAAACCACATATAACTATACTGTAACCCATTTTAACTTTAACATAAACTACACCTTGATCTGAAATACTTTATTATAAAAATCCTCAAAAATTCTAATCCTCCTAAAATTTTTATAAACGACGATATGCAAATTTAAAGAAAAAGTAACAACTATCGTGGACTATCGATTAAAAAACAGGTTCCTCTGAATAGACTAAAATACCGCCAAATTTTTTAACTTTAAAGATCTTAACTCATAATAATCATAGCATAAACTAACATTTTCAATAATAGGGTATCTAATCCTAGTTTAGAAAAAAAATTTCCTAACTTCAAAAACAAACATAAAACTTAAAATAAATTTAAAATTTCACCTAAAAAATTTAAATATAAATTTTAATAAATTAACTCCTAATTAAACTAAATAAAATTAACTAACATAATTTGTATAACCGCTACTGCTGGCACAAATTTTGTTCATGCTAAATCAAATTCCTAATTCTAAAATATCTTAATAATTAAATTTATATACTGCTAAAAAAATAATCCTATTTAAAAAACAATTTTCAAAAAAAAGCATATATGTAAATTGATAAGCCAATTCCAAAGCCAAAATAAAACTTTACCTATAAAAAATTATCTACTAACTCAATTAGCAATTTCTCCCTAAAAAAACTCATTTTTGTGCCAAAAATAATCCTTTCACCCCCAAAGTATTATCCTCATACACAAAAATGAAAATAAAATACATTCAAAAAATTAAATTATTAACCCCCTAATAAATCAAAATTAAGAACATATTTTACAAAGTAAAAAAAGACAAAAAATCGGGCATGTAAATTTCACAACTAATTTTATCGGAAAAATCAATTTATGAACAAAAAAAAAATAAAAATATACATAAAAAATACTCAAATAAACTAAATCGAGCTAAAAAAAGAACTATTTGAAAAAACCAAAAGTGGAATAAACCATTTTGACCCCCTAAAAATTTCAAATAAAACTTTTCTTATAAAATCATGTTTACTAACTCAAAGTAAAAAAATACTAAACAAAAGCCTTAACCCCAAAAAATTTGCACTGTAAATAAATTTAAATATAGTTTTATAATTTATTATATAAAAATATATAGTTATAGTAATTAAATACCTTTTTTTTTTTTTTTTATATAAATATTTATATTATTATTAATATAAGTTATCACTTATTTATTAATAACAAATTATAGGTTTGTAATTATATTAAAATAGAAAAGATTATTAATATATAGTAATTATTGATTTATAAAATATGAAATGTCTATTCCTATTAAACAATCGTCAAGGCTTTAATTCTCTCTCAAATAAGTTCTGGATCATCCATATAAATTACTCGTTAATATAGGTGAGTATTTACTTATAAATAATCGTTGGGTTTATAGACATTAATAACTTAATCTATTTTTATTATTAGGATAGATCATTATATATTCTCTATTATATGAATATATATAATTATATTAAATAATCAATGATATATTAATATATAATTATATATCCATTATGTATACATTAAACTTTAATTGAAATTCAAAATTTTTAAAGACTTTTTTCCAAAATCTTGCCAAAACGGGGAAATTCCAGCAATTCTCCAAAAATCTCCAAAAATTAAAATTCAAAAAAATTCAATTTTTTGTCACTTTTTTGAAAAAAAAAAACTACCTACTAAAAAATATTATATAGGCCGGTTCCCCTTATAAAAAATAATCATTCTTATAAAAATAAATTTACTAAAAAAAGTTAATGAAGTGCCTGAGAAAAGGGTTATTTTGATAGAATAAATTATGTACTTAAATACCTTCATTATATTTAATAGAATCAAACTATTTCCTAGGACATCAAAAATCCTTATACCTCTTATACTAAAATATAAAAAGGTAAGCTAAACTAAGCTTACAGGTTCATACCCTGCATATGAAAGTCAACCCTTTCCCTTTTTAATTAAAATATTCAAAATCATTTTTTTTAGATCAATAGTAATAGGCACGCTAATTTCTGTATCATCATACTCCTGACTGAGAATATGAATAGGGCTAGAAATTAACCTATTATCAGTAATCCCACTATTTTCTAATAGAAAAAATATTTTCTCATCAGAATCCTCATTAAAATACTTTATCACACAAGCTATAGCATCCCTAGTACTACTAACAGCTGTGATTTTAATACTATTGACTAGAGAATTTATTAACCCCCTAATAAATTTTTACTTTTCAATAATAATAAATTCAGCACTGCTAACAAAGCTAGGAGCAGCACCCTTCCATTTTTGATTCCCAGAAGTTATTGAAGGATTAAACTGAACAAACTCCATAATCCTACTAACATGACAAAAAATTGCCCCAATAATACTCCTCATAAATAACAAAATCAATACACAATTCCTAATAATAGTAATCATTTCATCCCTAATTATCAGAACAATAAGAGGATTCAATCAAATCAGATTACGAAAAATCCTAGCATTCTCCTCAATCAACCACATCGCCTGAATATTATCTACTTTAATAATTTCATTTTCCATATGATTAATTTACTTTTTAATTTATAGCCTAATTAACCTTAACGTAATCATAATATTTAGATCAACTAAATCCTTCTATATTAATCAAATAAGTAATATTATAAACAAAAATAAAATAACAAAACTCTCATTCATAATTAACTTTATATCCTTAGGAGGACTTCCCCCATTTATTGGATTTCTCCCAAAATGACTGGTAATTAACTGACTCACAAACAATCAATTCATACTAATTACCTTCATCATAATCATTACAACCCTAATCATACTATTCATTTATATCCGAATCATAATATCATCAATCGCCCTATCATCAACAGAGCTTAAAAATTCAAAAATTGAAATAAACACCCCAATCCTTACAATAATTAATATGTGGACAGTTCCAAGAATAATCCTTTGCACTATAGTATTAAACTTTTTATAGTTAAAGGATTTAAGTTAAGCAAACTAACAACCTTCAAAGTTGTAAATAGAAAAACAGTTCTAAGCCTTGCCTTAGGATTAAGCTAAAAATTCTATCTTAGAAACTTTTCCTTTCTTAAGTTTAAAAAATTATTTACCTTTAAATTTGCAATTTAAAATCATGCTTGACTATTAAACCTGATAATGGAATCTAAATTCGTTCGTAAATTTACAATTTACTGCCTATTTCTCAGCCACATTAAC